AAATAATTGAAATTCAATTTCTTGATCTGTATCTGCAATTTTTGGAAACTTATAAAGTTCTTCTGTTAAGCCCTGATCAATGAACCTACAAAAGCCTTCAAATTGTATCTGATTCAACCCGGGTATTGTAGACATTCCCGCATTTCCATCTCCGAGCATTTTGAATTTCCCATTTATAAAAAAATCCCATCCGTTTCTCATTCTGCATCGATTCATATGATTCTATGCAGAATGCTGGAATTTAGATTCTGTTTACTGAATCACATGAAATTTGACCCAACTCCATAGAAATAGAATGTATGAAATACGTATGGGGGAAAAAGATGATTTTATACTTAATTAAATTGGAATTTCTAAGAGACAGATACAAAAGGAAAGGAAGCGATAAATTCCACTTAGACTTACGGAGTTTTGTATAGAAGAAAAAAATTCAATTTATACCATTATTATGATATTCCAGATTCCAATCCGCTTGGATACCATAAAAATAAAAATAAAGAAAAGTTGTGATTTGATCTATTCGCTGAGATAAAGACATAAGAATCAGACGCAATATAACAACATAAAGTTCATTTTTTTAGCACTTAACTTTTTCGTGGATTCCAGTGTTCAGATTGCGGAGAACCCACTTTTTCTTTTTTTAGTAGAATTTTTCGAATAGGATTGAAGTGCGTAAGAAGACTTGTATTTAGTAAACCCTGCCCATATAGCTATCTATATATCCATCACCCCCATTTATTGCATAGTTCGATTCGGGACAGCACGTGTTGGACTCTATCAAAATTTCGATTTTCTCTTCAATCGAAATTGCAGTACGACAATTTTCGGCAAATTCCCTATAGAGAGGCATCATTCACAGATAAGATAACCGATAAGCTAGAAGCTTGCCACGAAACTATTTATGTTTGGGGTTTACATATACTCATAATTGCTGTTATAATTGAAATTGAGAAGGTTTTTTAGAGAAAAAAACCAATCAAGAATAGATCATGAATTTACAGTCACTAGTTAATGGTTCCAATTTGTCCTGAATTTTCGCTTTTGTGACTGAAAATACACATTTCTTTTTTCAATAGAAAAAAAAAGAAAGAGAAAAGAGAAGGATTAATATATTGTGTGTTTTGAGATACTCTAAAATCAATTGAAGAAATGGGGACCCTCCAAAAAAAAAAGGACCTATTTTTTTTTAGGCAAGGAATTCATAAAAACGAGATTTCAGAGGGAAGTACAAAAAAAAGACATTGAGTACCCCCCAAAACAAGCAAAAGGAGAAACTTTTCATATATTTTGGATCGTTTTGGCGACATGGCCGAGCGGTAAGGCGGGGGACTGCAAATCCTTTTTCCCCAGTTCAAATCTGGGTGTCGCCTGATCAACAAACGATAAGACTCGAAATCCCTTATTCTGCTTGGCTGGTATAACTCGCCGAATCTTTTGCAGCAAAAGATGCGACGCGACTCTTGACACTATTCGAATTTATTTCCACTGCTAATGTAGGGTCTCCTGACCGGGTCTTGAATTAGATTGAATAGCCCCAAGGGCGAATCGAATTAATGAATTAATAGTTATGCAAGGGTCAGGATATACTTTGTACACAGTATACATAGTATACAGACTCATGAGAGTCTCTGAGCATACGGGCATTCAATCAATATTCGATTGGATAGATAATTGGCTAATGATGATGATACTTAATAATAATCAAGGGCAACAAAAAAAACGAAAAGGTCTTATTATTACTACATATTAGGTCACATTCTCTTTGATACTTACAAAGAAAAGTGCGGCTGTGTTTTTTGTTTCGTTTTACCGATTCGATTAGAAATCATATACGAACTTGTTCTAAGTGGATTTTTTGGAGCGTTTCATATTTATTGGAGTCTTTCATCAAGGGGGTTGGTTCAGAATCCCTTTTTGACTCTGCGCCAGTGATTCCACTATTATTAGGAAACAATAATGGAAAAATTTCTTCATATTCATAGAGACAGGGGCATAATTCACATGGATATAGTAAGTCTCGCTTGGGCTGCTTTAATGGTAGTCTTTACATTTTCCCTTTCGCTCGTAGTATGGGGAAGAAGTGGACTCTAGAGATACTAATAATTGAGTTGGGAAATCAAACAGTATCACTTTTTTCTAGATCGTTCTGCAAAGCCTTTTTAATTAGAATTATATTAATTTCATTATTTAATAATTAACTTAATATTTAATAGATTGAATTAATCAAAATATCTTCATTTCGGAATTCTATTGTCTTGGGGAGTCTAGCGAGGTAATTGTATTTGATTCTATTACGAATAGAATACAATTCATAATCTATATGAATAATACTCTTTCAGAATCCAAATCAAACAGATATTTCACAAATGCCCCTATTCCTATTTTGAAAGGAAAGGGGACATGAATAATAGGAATTTTATTCCAACCGAAGTCTTCCTAAAATTTCGATTTCGTTTTTCTGAACCGGCCCTTCCTGGAGTTATATATGGACAATGAGGAAGAACGCGGAAACCCGGGCTCTTTTTTACTTTTTTTCTTTATTGGCCTTTTTACTGTTCAAAGAGAAAAGAAAGGAGTTCGCGATTTAATAAAAAAAAATAAGATTGTGCTTAGGTCAAGTCACATATTTCGCACTTCCCACTTGTTTGATTATTTTTTAAATTTCATTTCTGCTATGCTTTATTGACTCGTTTCATATCATGGCTCAAGGGTTGCAAATCGCTGGGGTACCTCTTTTGAAATCTGAAGAAGGGACCATAGAACTCCTTGGATCATCTGAAAACCCCTCAATCAATTACTTCTCCGGAATGCTAAAAAAAGATTACTTTATTTCTTTCATATTTCATTTTCTTTTATTAACTTGCGTTTTTTTAGTCTTTTAGTAATATACGCCCAAGTTTGTTTTTCTTTCATTGATTTGATTCTAATGGATACCAGGATTCATATTGAAACTAATCAGAAATCAAGAAATTCGAAAATCGTAAGAGCCTCCTTTCGATTATTTAAGATTGATTGGAATGAACAAAAAGAAAATACAAATAGATGAAGCAAAGAAATAGAATTGAGATACTATGTACATTACATATATTTAAGCCATATTAATATGTATGAAGATACATATCCATATTGTAGATTGATCTCTACTCAGTTTCTATCTTTCTACATTACAATAATAAAAAAAATAGTATGGTACAAAGACTCATATATGAATCTTTCTACCATACTATTGGATCTCGTAGGCTACTGCTGATTCTAGTCCGTTCATTTCATTTAAGACTAAGACGTGAAATTGGAATTCTTTTTTTCTTAAATCATTGATAAGAACTAAGAAGTCAAGTTTCATTCAAATTAATCACTTTGACTGACCGTTTTTACATATATTATAAGCAAAAAGGCAGTAGGAACTAGAACGAACAGTGTAGTAGCAATAAATGCGAGAATATTTACTTCCATAATCTCATCGTTTGGTTTTTTTACTTCCAATAACTCGGGATTTAATCCCATAGAGATGATAACCCTTTCGCTTGTAAATTCAATGGGATGAATTACATTTCGATGATAGCGAATGGGATCAATATCATGAATAACAATATCTGACTGTCAAGTCGATTCATCGTCGAGAATTCAATAGTATAACATAGGAAGATCTTTTATCCCACACCGAATCCAAACTTGAATCCCGAATTCAATCAAAAGAATTCCTTTACTTGAATAGTAATACTTTTTTTTATTTATCATTCTTTTCCATTCTGTCTTTTCTATAATCGACCGCCTTACTTGTACAACCAACTACCCGCTTCCACTTCCTTTGTTTCCAAACGGTTTCGAAATAAACCAAACAACCAATCGAAACGAAATAGAAAAAGGGAAGGGGTTAAGTTCGAAACTCCTTTTTCGTTTTTTTTAGGATATAATTTTCTTGAAAAAAAAAGAGAAAAGGATAGCATTAGGCATGAAATTCTACCATTGTATTTTCACCCAGTTTAACAGAAAAAGGCGCGATATATTGATGTCTTTTTTTATTGGATTTGGCTCCATCGGGACTGACGGGGCTCGAACCCGCAGCTTCCGCCTTGACAGGGCGGTGCTCTGACCAATTGAACTACAATCCCGGGCAAGGAAAAAGTACCGAATCCATATTCTTATGATTTCATTCAAAACATTGCATTTCTCTTTAGATAAAAATCGACGTGTTGGAACGGAGACGTGAGTGAGATATTGATATCCACACGAATATACACGTTAGTGAGAGCAGCACGGATTACTAGTAATCCGTTCGTTATTGCCAAATCATCGATTGGTAATTCGTTTTTCAATGTCCACAAAGAAAAAAAAAAAAGAGTCTTTTTTTTTGCGTTACTTTTTTCTTTTCATTAGACTTTATACTTTCTATTTAATGATCCTGATAGGAATATAGATCATTATTAGCAAGATCAGAATTTATGGGAACAAATAAATGGAACAAATCAAATAAATAAATAGCGGTAGGGATATATCAGAGAATTGGACTTTGACTCTTTCGTATCTGGCATTTCTGGAAAACTAAAGGGGTTATATCATTTCATGATAGATCGGCGAATTATATTGGGCCGAGCTGGATTTGAACCAGCGTAGACATATTGCCAACGAATTTACAGTCCGTCCCCATTAACCGCTCGGGCATCGACCCAGGAAGAATCAAGTCTAGGCTTCTTTATAATCCACGATGAACTTCCTTTCGTAGTACCCTACCCCCAGGGGAAGTCGAATCCCCGCTGCCTCCTTGAAAGAGAGATGTCCTGAACCACTAGACGATGGGGGCATACTTGCCCGACTGCCATCATACTTAGTATGAACAGTTTTTTAAAATTGTCAATATAATTGAATGGTATGACTAGATCGGAAGGATCTTTCCGCCCTTTCGGATCCCATATGAATAGCATTTTTTGATTTGTCAGTTATATTCATCAACCACTCATTCTAACTAAAAAAAAAATAATAAAAGGACGAAAGTAGAGGAC